GGCTTATATAGGTGAATCCATGGAAGGCCACCATTGACTAGTTTTCTAAATAGTCTTTTTTTTTTTTTTAGTTTAATCTAAGGCAATGTGTGCATGGCTAAAAAAATTTACTTAGGGAATAAAAATATACAACTACACTATATACGATCTCGAGTAATAGAAAAAAAGATTACAATAAAGATTACAATATTGATATTAGAGTAGAAAAAAAGGAAAGAGATCTCAAAGATCTTTTTCCTAAAATTCCCGTTTGGTCCATTTATACCATAATCAAACCTTCCCCTCAATGAATATTCAATTTAGATTGGTCATCCAATCCGAATATTCACTATTTGTACTCCTAATTTGACTAAGAAGTCTTGCGATATTACGACGTGTTATTAAATAAAAAGGATGTTCTATCAAACGATTCGCCTTTTGAGTTGATTTTATTCAACGATTGACCAAACGAAAATATTAATAAATAATCAATTATATGAACTTAGATCAATCAAATTAATTTCTATGCAACGATTCGGCCCAATCAATTTATCCATTGATTATCTTATCAATTTAGGTTGCAGGATAATGATAAACAAGGGGGAAGGGAAAGGAAAATTTATAACAAAGGGGAGTCATAAATGGTTCGTAGAGGGAAGGTCGAACTAGGTATATGGAATTGAATGGCGATAAGTTAACTCTTGTCAAGGGTTAGACGCATCCTTATTAAATCCGATTGCATTCAAGATGAAGAAAGAGTGGGTTTACATTGTGGAAGAAAGACATGTATATGTGATATTAGATATTGACTAGTTATATACGAGCTAAAGATATATCTAAATTTCCCTACTAATCGAATATGAGTGTAGATGGGGATTCTATAGAAGTCCTTCTGTCTCATATGTGACTGTGAGTTGAAGATGAAGTCAATAAAAAAATCGAAGAATTCAAAGTCAAAGAGCGGTTCGGGACAAAGAAACGGAAAAACTAAAGTTGTATGGATTCACAAAGACTTTCTCGAGAGAAACTAAAAAAGAGATATCAAAGTAGTTTTGATAATTCAAGAATGTTATTACTTGAATTCGAAGTTCGTAGTTACTTTGACTGGATGAATCGTAGCAATCGAATAATTAAGTCATAGTTCATTGGTTGAATGTATCATTAACCATTTTTTTTTTGGTACGAGGAACTTATCATGAATCCACTGATTTCTGCCGCTTCCGTTATTGCTGCTGGATTGGCTGTAGGGCTTGCTTCTATTGGACCTGGAGTTGGTCAAGGTACTGCTGCGGGTCAAGCTGTAGAAGGTATCGCGAGACAGCCCGAGGCGGAGGGAAAAATACGAGGTACTTTATTGCTTAGTCTAGCTTTCATGGAAGCTTTAACAATTTATGGCTTGGTTGTAGCATTAGCACTTTTATTTGCTAATCCTTTTGTTTAATATTAGAAATATGAAAAATTTTTATTTTTCATATTTTATTGCCTTGGACTTGTGCTTTGCTTTTTCGAATTATATAAAGATTTCATTCCTAGAATTACTTATTCGTTGAGAAAATAACCCACGGGAAGGGCTGATTTGCGGATGAGGAATTAGCATACAAACTCGCTTTCATCCTTCCCGTTTGTGTTCGTAGGCCTTTTAAGAGGGGTTGCAACCAAGAAGGTAATTCAATATTTCTAAATCTAATATATTTTTGATTCGATTTAGAAAGTAGGAAACTAGAAATATATAGATATAGGGCAAAGTAATACAAAAAGAACTCTGTTCGATTTTTTAGTCTATCTATAGAGGAGATCATATGAAAAATGTAACCGATTCTTTCGTTTCTTTGGGCCAATGGCCATCCGCCGGGAGTTTCGGGTTTAATACCGATATTTTAGCAACAAATCTAATAAATCTAAGTGTAGTGCTTGGGGTCTTGATCTTTTTTGGAAAGGGAGTGTGTGCGAGTTGTTTATTTCAAGAATAGGCTGGATCCAACCAGATGTACTTTTTCTCTTAGAACTAGGAAAGTTATACCTAAGAAAGAAGGGTGCATGATCTCGCGAATTACTTCTGAATAAATTCAGAAATCATATGTAAGAACTATAGCATTTCGTAATTTATTGGAAAATACACTTTGATTCTCTATCAACCAATAATATGGGCCCATTAACATGGTTAAAGCTAAACTGTTTGAAGTCCAGACGCAGCATGGTACTCTTTCTACCACTATGTTAATATAGAGATGGTTTCAAATAAATAATTTTTATCAATAGAGAACACTCATATTGATAAAATGATTTGAACTACTTATTGGGGATTTTATCCCCTTTTTTAGCCAATGCTGAATCGATGACCTATGTATTGTGTATAAAGTAAGAAAAACTTCTTGGATTAAAAAAGTAAACAATTTTGCTGACAATTACATATTTTTTGTTTGGTCAGAAGAGTCCTCCGAATTTTTTTGTCTTGGATTAGTTTGAGATTTTGATTTCATTTTGGAATATGACAAGAGAATAGAGGATAGGCTCATTACAT